TAGTGATTTAACTTCAAGTTCTGGTAGTGATTTAACTTCAAGCTCTAATGATCTCGAGGTAACTCAAAAATACAGGCATTTGTGGGTTCAATGCGAAAATTGTTATGGATTAAATTATAAGAAATTTTTTAAGCCAAAAATGTATATTTGTGAACAATGTGGATATCATTTGAAAATGAGTAGTTCAGATAGAATCGAGCTTTCGATTGATGCAGGTACTTGGGATCCTTTGGATGAAGACATGGTCTCTCTTGATCCCATTGAATTTCATTCAGAGGAGGAACCTTATAAAGAGCGCATTGATTCTTATCAAAGAAAGACAGGATTAACTGAGGCTGTTCAAACAGGCACAGGTCAACTAAACGGTATTCCTATAGCAATTGGGGTTATGGATTTTCAGTTTATGGGGGGTAGTATGGGATCCGTAGTAGGCGAGAAAATCACCCGGTTGGTCGAGTATGCTACCAATAAATTTCTACCTCTTATTCTAGTATGTGCTTCCGGAGGCGCACGGATGCAAGAAGGAAGTTTGAGTTTGATGCAAATGGCTAAAATATCTTCGGCTTTATATGATTATCAATCAAATAAAAAGTTATTCTATATATCAATCCTTACATCTCCTACTACTGGTGGGGTGACGGCTAGTTTTGGTATGTTGGGGGATATCATTATTGCTGAACCCAATGCCTACATTGCATTTGCGGGTAAACGGGTAATTGAACAAACATTGAATAAGACAGTACCTGAAGGTTCACAAGCGGCTGAATATTTATTCCATAAGGGCTTATTCGATACAATCGTACCACGTAATCTTTTAAAAGGCGTTCTGAATGAGTTATTTCAGCTCCACGCTTTCTTTCCTTCGAATAAAAATGAAATCAAGTAGACCTTTAAGGTCAATTATTTTTTTGTGGCGAACAAGCTGTTAGTTTATCAGACATATATTCCATGTAGAAAAATTAAAGTAATAAGTACATTTTTTTAGTTCTACATTCCTTGCACTTATTATATACTCATTTATAGTATAATTATATACGACTTAAAATTAATAACGAATTTAAAAATAGATTTTAAAATATATAATATTAAGAATAACAGGTACAAATATTAAACCGAGGTACCCATTCTATGACAACTCTCAACTTACCATCTATTTTTGTGCCTTTAGTGGGTCTAGTATTTCCGGCAATTGCAATGGCTTCTTTATCTCTTCATGTTCAAAGAAACAAGATTTTTTAAACCCGATGCGACCCAATCTCAGCCATTTTTTTCAAGACGTAGATTAGACATGGATCATAAAATGGATATCCATTTAGTAGAATATCGTATAAGATGTGCCTTCTTCCGAACATGAATTAAATGTAAATGAAAGAGCTCTTATGCATGTGGACTATGTTATATGTTTAAAATAATTATAGCTATTTTAAAATAGATCAGGATCCGCAGATCTCTGAAATGTAAAGTCAATGAAATGCATGTCACTATCTCTATCTATAGGAGATCATATAAAGGGGATACTAGTATTTTACATCTAGCCAATTCGATGAATTATGCCTAAAGGTTCCCATCAGAATAGTGCTAGTTGATGAGAGTTACTTCGAAAAAAAAGAGTAAAGTCAAATTTTTGGGGGGTTATTCTCTCAATTTCAATAAAATGCAACCGGATCTAGTATGAGTTGGCGATCAGAACATATATGGATAGAACTTATAACGGGGTCTCGAAAAACAAGTAATTTCTGCTGGGCCTTTATCCTTTTTTTAGGTTCATTAGGATTCTTGTTGGTTGGAACGTCCAGTTATCTTGGTAGGAATTTGATATCTTTATTTCCGTCTCAGCAAATCATTTTTTTTCCACAAGGGCTCGTCATGTCTTTCTATGGCATCGCAGGTCTCTTTATTAGTTCCTATTTGTGGTGCACAATCTCCTGGAATGTAGGTAGTGGTTATGATCGATTCGATAGAAAGGAAGGAATTGTGTGTATTTTTCGTTGGGGATTTCCTGGACAAAATCGTCGCATCTTCCTTCGATTCCTTATGAAAGATGTTCAGTCCATCAGAATAGAAGTTAAAGAGGGTATTTATGCCCGGCGTGTCCTTTATATGGACATCCGAGGCCAGGGAGCTATTCCCTTGACTCGTACTGATGAGAATTTGACTCCACGAGAAATTGAACAAAAAGCTGCGGAATTAGCCTATTTCTTGCGTGTACCGATTGAAGTATTTTGAAATGAACTGAAAATTATTTCTCATCAGGAGGTAAAAAATAAAAAAAATACTAGCGGCATCTCCTATATCACACTATCCCATTTCGGGATTAGGTCCAATTTTTTTTATTTCTTCATTCGAATTTGAGACGGACTCTTATTCTATTTGGATATTCTTTATATATTCAAGGACTAACCATAACCAATACATCACAAATAAAAAACAGTGAATAGATTCAAAGGAAAGATACCTTGTAATAGAACTCATCTCATTGCTTGATAGAAATATTGGATCGCATAGAGTTTACAAACGAGGTGGGTTCATTAAGAATTCACAGATGAAAAAAATGGAAAAAAAGAAAGCATTCATTCCCCTTCTATATCTTGCATCTATAGTATTTTTGCCTGGGTGTATCTCTCTTTTATTTCATAAAAGTCTAGAATCCTGGGTTACTAATTGGTGGAATACTAGGCAACCCGAAACTTTCTTTAATATCATTCAAGAAAATAGTATTCTAGAACAATTCATAGAATTTGAGGAACTCTTCCTGTTGAACGAAATGATAAAGGAATATCCGGAGCCACATCTACAAAAGCTTAGTATAGGAATACACAAAGAAACAATCCAATTGATCAAGATGCACAATGAAGATCGTATCGATATGATTTTACACTTCTCGACAAATATAATATGTTTCATTATTCTAAGCGGTTATTCTATTCTGGGTAATGAAGAACTTGTTATTCTTAACTCTTGGGTTCAGGAATTCTTATATAACGTAAGCGACACGATCAAAGCTTTTTGTATTCTTTTATTAACGGATTTGTGTATTGGATTCCATTCGCCCCATGGTTGGGAACTAATGCTTAGCTCTATCTACAAAGATTTTGGATTTGCTCATAACGATCAAATTATATCTGGTCTTGTTTCCACTTTTCCAGTCATTTTAGATACAATTTTCAAATATTGGATCTTCCATTATTTAAATCGTGTATCTCCATCACTTGTAGTGATTTATCATTCAATGAATGACTGAAAAATGATTCACTGATATTAATTATTAATCCGATTATAATGTTTGTTCCTTTGTACATAAAGAAGTACATAAAGAAAGCGTTCAAAAAAGTACTTACTCTTTCTATTTCTCCAGAGGATTTCTCTTATATTCGAGTAAACTTATTTCCGTACATAGCAGAATCGTGGATAGGGAACTATACTAGCAACCTACCTAATTTATTGTAGAAATTTTGGGCTCAATGATTGGACCATGCAAACTAGAAATACCTTTTCTTGGACAAAGGAACAGATTACTCGATTCATTTCCGTATCGCTCATGATATATATAATAACTCGGACATACATTTCAAATGCATATCCCATTTTTGCACAACAGGGTTATGAAAATCCAAGAGAAGCGACTGGGCGTATTGTATGTGCCAATTGCCATTTAGCTAATAAGCCCGTGGATATTGAGGTTCCCCAAACGGTACTCCCCGATACTGTATTTGAAGCAGTTGTTCGAATTCCGTATGATATGCAACTAAAACAAGTTCTTGCTAATGGTAAAAAGGGGGGTTTGAATGTGGGGGCTGTTCTTATTTTACCCGAGGGATTTGAATTAGCTCCTCCCGACCGTATTTCTCCCGAGATGAAAGAAAGGATAGGCAATCTGTCTTTTCAGAGCTATCGCCCCACAAAAAAAAATATTATTGTGATAGGTCCTGTTCCTGGTCAGAAATATAGTGAAATAACCTTTCCTATTCTTTCTCCCGACCCCGCTAGTAAAAAGGATGTTCACTTCTTAAAATATCCCATATATGTAGGCGGGAACAGGGGACGGGGACAGATTTATCCTGACGGAAGCAAGAGTAATAATACAGTTTATAATGCTACAGCAGCAGGTATAGTAAACAAAATTATACGAAAAGAAAAGGGGGGATACGAAATAACCATAGTGGATCCATCGGATGGACGTCAAGTGGTTGATATTATCCCTCCAGGGCCAGAACTTCTTGTTTCAGAGGGTGAATCTATCAAACTTGATCAACCATTAACAAGTAATCCTAATGTGGGTGGATTTAGTCAGGGAGATGCAGAAATAGTACTTCAAGATCCATTACGTGTCCAAGGACTTTTGTTCTTCTTGGCATCTGTTATTTTGGCACAAATCTTTTTGGTTCTTAAAAAGAAACAGTTTGAGAAGGTTCAATTATCTGAAATGAATTTCTAGATCCGAAAATTTTGCAACATCAAGTTAGTAAAAAGAACCGTATTTTTTCGGGGCATTATTAGTCTTCCTAGTCTTGGACACAAGAAAGGGATGAAGAAAATTCCCCTTCTTGTGTCCAAATAATAATGAGTCTTCATACCAGTTTCTCAAAGATTCCTATCCTTAGTTTCTATTTTTTCAGGTTTCTCATAATTTTTTTGGTACTTAGTACTTTATGTATAATGTATAATAAAGTAGTGGGCAAACAAAAAAGAGAGGTCATTTTATATTTTATAGAACTTAGTCAATGAACTTAGAAAGATAGATACTACCTAGGCCAGATGGTCGGAATTAAACAATTAAGTTCATTTTTCAAAACATCATCAGAAAAAACAAATGGGGTTTTAGGAAACATTGGAAAGGAAAAGGGGATCCATTTGTTTTGTTAATTATCTGAATAAAAGGTTTTGATTATTAAGAACTCACCAGGATCGTTCCCTTCGAATCAGACAAAGAAAGAAGGGGACTGGTGAGTTCTTACGCTTTCATGTCTACAACTCAGTTCATCCGATTACTACAGGGATGA